ATAGCCTTTTGTATGGCCTTTCGAAAAGGAACTCTATTCTTTAATTGTTCGGCTAGATATTCTGCAAGAATTTTAGGGTGTCCATAAGGTTCTTTAATTCTTATTATTGCAATGTTAACTTTTCGGTTTAGAGAATTGAGAGAGTTACATATTGTTTGTACATTGCTCTGTAATTCTTTAATTGCTTGAGATTTCTCCTCTTTTAATAAGTTTGGGAATCCCATATATATAATGACCTGGATCAGGTCGATGCCTTTTTGAATCTCTATACGTCCAATTCCCTCGACACCGGCGGATATTCTCATATTTTCTTGTAAAAAATTCTGAATATAATCCCGTATTTTTTTATCTTCCTGGAGTCCCTCAAAATAATATTTTGGTTGTTCAAACCAAAGGGAATGATGGCTTTGGCTTGTACCAAGCCTGAAACCTAGTGGATTTATTTTTTGTCCCATATGGCCTCGCGCTTGCTATTAGCCCATATCATTCTGTCCTGATTTATCATATTGTATAGCATATAGTGATACCTCTCTTGAATATCTATAAACAGCTCTTTATATATCCATCCCCCTTTTTTTGACCATATGGCAAACTTTCTCTCTTTGGATATATCTTGCAATACAATAGTTATATGGCAGGTAGGCCTTTTTATCGGATAACTATGTCCTTTAGCTCGAGGTTTTAACTTTTTCACAATAGTACCCTCGTTCACTTCGGCTTGACTAATAATTAAAGACGTTTTGTTGAAACCCCGATTGTGAGCAGCATTTGCTGCAGCGGAAGAAACTAATTGAAAAATCGGATAACGTGCTCGATACGGCATGAGTTCTAGTATCATAAGTGTTTCGTCATAGAGGCGCCCCCGAATCTGATCAATTACTCTTCGCGCTTTGTGAGCAGACATAGGTATATGTTGACCTAAGGCGTATACTTCTACCTCTGGTTCTATCTTTATCATAAGGTTCACCTCTCATCAATAAAGGATGAGCACCTATATTCACTTTATTAACATTAACGACGAGATTTTTTATCACTTCTCGTATGCCCCCGGAAAGTCAGAGTAGGTGCGAATTCTCCCAATTTGTGACCTACCATACTATCTGTTATATAAATAGGCAAATGCTCTTTTCCATTATGAATAGCAATTGTATGGCCGATCATTATGGGTATAATGGTAGATGCCCGGGACCAAGTTATGATTATTTCTTTTTCTGCCCTTATGTTGAGCTTCTCAATTTTTCTCAATAAATGATTAGCTACAAAAGGATTTTTTTTTAGTGAACGTGTCACGGCTACTTACTCCTATCTTTTTTTTTGTAAAGACTTTATTTTATTTTGTAAGGACAAAGAGACCTATTTGATTTTCAATTTTGATTTTCAATGTTCTCCTATTTACTACGGCGACGAAGAATCAAACTATCACTATATCTATTCCTTTTTCTACTTCTTCTTCCAAGCGCAGGATAACCCCAAGGGGTTGTGGGTTTTTTTCTACCAATCGGGGCCCTCCCTTCCCCACCCCCGTGGGGATGGTCTACGGGGTTCATAACGACCCCTCTTACTACAGGACGCTTGCCTAGCCAACGCTTAGATCCGGCTCTACCTAATTTTTTCTGGTTCACCCCAACATTACCCACTTGTCCGACTGTTGCTGAACAGTTTTTGGATATCAAACGGACCTCTCCAGATGGTAATTTTAGTGTGGCTGATTTACCCTCTTTTGCTATCAGTTTCGCTACAGCACCCGCAGCTCGCGCTAATTGTCCCCCCTTTCCAAGTGTGATTTCGATGTTATGTATGGCCGTGCCTAAGGGCATATCGGTTGAAGTAGATTCTTCCTATTGATCAATCAAAATCCCTTCCCAAACTGTACAAGCCTCTTCCAAAGCATACGGCTTTCTGGATGTATGTGATGATATCTAGGTAGATGGATCCTATCTTATATAAATCGTATGATGAAGTACCATAGGAGTTGAGATAAAGGAGTCCAAAAATCTGCCGAATCGAATCACTCATGTTATGATCTTCTACATCCTAGGTCTCTCTGTTCCTTCATCTGGCTTATGTTTTTCATGTAGCACTCAGACCGAATGACTCTATCAAATTACGTCAAAACTTTCACATATTTCAGGTAACGTAGGAGACATCTCTACTTTTCCCCCGGGGGTCGAATTCTCAATGCTTGGCTTTCAATTCGCCTCTGACCATCAAATGAAATGTGAATAACTCGTCCTCCTCTCTTTGAAACAAGGGGCGCTTCCGGTTCTGTCGGTGCTTCAAACAATTATGTTTTCTCCATATTACCATATCTCTAGAGTCAATAATTTTCTATAAGGAACTACTGAACTCAATCACTTGCTGTTGTTACTCTTCAGTTTTCTGTTGAGGTCTATCCCGTAGAGGTACTCAATTTGGGTGGGTGATCGATTTCTAGGTTTCGTCGTAAACCTAATTGGTTACTTCCAATTACGTAAATTAATAGTTCAAACCGCACTCAAAGGTAGGGCATTTCCCATTGAGATAGGAACTTCTGTACCAGAAAGAATGGTATCCCCAATTAGAGCCCCCCTGGGATGTAAAATATATCTCTTCTCACCATCCCCATAGTGTATGAGACAAATGTATGCATTTCGATTAGGGTCGTATTCTATGGTTACGATTCTACCAGATATGTCTTTTTTATTTCGTTGAAAATCTATTTTACGGTATAGACGTTTATGACCTCCCCCTCTATGCCTTGAGGTAATGATTCCTCTGGCATTACGACCTTTACCACAACGACGCTGTCCAGAGATCAAATTGTTTCGTGGATTGGATTTCACTTGAATTCCAACAGTTGCATTTCGCGTGTTCGGGGTAGAAGTTTTATATAAATGTATCGCCGTGTTATGAAGTATTTTGAGTGAAATTCATTTCTTTTCTTTCTAAGCTAATAGATGGAATAGAATAACCCGCTTGAAGCGTAATAATCATACGTTTGTAATGCATTTTATGCCCTCTAAGGGGTCTCCTTCTTCGACTCTTTCCCGGGATTCGATGACTATTCATAGCTATTACCTTGACACCAAAAAAGAGTTCGACCCAACGCTTTATTTCTGTCCTAGTTGACTTTGATTCGACATTAGAAGTATATTGATTCTTCCTCAATAACCGAACAGTTTTTTCTGTAAATACTGCATATTGAATTTTATCCATAAATCTATTTTCTTCCCTATGAGTTCCAGTTTCGATAAGAATTCTCCCTCTAACTGTTTCTATACTTATGATATGAATATACCATACATAACACATAACGAATTGGTATGGATGATGAGATTCCATTGATACAAAGCCAATTCCAATAGACGTATTGAACATTCCCGTTGTCGTGCATCCAGCAGGAATTGAACCCGCAAATTTGCCAATTATGAGTTGGGCGCTTTAACCATTCAGCCATGGATGCATAAGGGGGATTATCATAGAATAAAGAAAGAAATATTGTAAAAGAAATATCATAAAGAAATATCATAGAAGAAAGAACTATCGTATCGGAGATTACCTAAAGAAATGGAAACCTATTTTCTTTTACTTTATATTCAATATTTATAATGGGGAGGCACTCAAAATGAAGCATAAAATTTCACAACAAGATCCATTTCAACCCTGGATCTTCGAATTGAGAGAGATGTTAAGAGAGGTCAAGAACTCTCACGATTTGTTAGATTCGTGGACCCAAGTCGATTCAGTTAGAACTATCGTTTCTATTTTTTTCGAGCAAGAACGTTTTATGAAACTCTTCGACCCCCTAATTTGGAGGAGTTTACTCTCACGCGATTCACAGGGGTCAAGAAGCAATCGGTATTTCACGATCAAAGGGGCAGTACTGACGATCAAGGGTCTAGTCAAAGGTGCAGTATTGACGACCAAAGGTCTAGTACTGCTTGTAGTAGTGGTCCTTCTCTATCGCATGCATAATCGAGAAATGGTCGAAAGAAAAAATCTATATTTGATGGGGCTTCTGCCTAGGAATTCCTTTGGACCCAGAAATGCTCCATTGGAAAAATCTTTTGGGTCTATCAATAGGTTGATTGTTTCGCTCCTGTATCTTCCAAAAGGGAAAAAGATCTCTGAGAGTTGTTTCATGGATCCGAAAGAGAGTACTTGGGTTCTCCCAATAACTAAAACGAAAAAGTGTATCATGCCTGAATCTAACTGGGGTTCGCGGTGGTGGAGGAACCGGGTCGGAAAAAAGAGGGATTCTATTTGTAAGATATCTAATGAAACCCTGGCTGTAATTGAGATCTCATTCAAAGAGAAAGATATCAAATATCTGGAGTCTTCTTTTGTTTCCTATACGGATGATCGGATCCGCAAGGACCATGATTGGGAATTGTTTGATCGTCTTTCTCCGAGAAATAAGCGAAACATAATCAACTTGAATTCGGGACAGCTATTTGAAATCTTAGTGAAACACTGGATTTGTTATCTTATGTCTTCTTTTCGTGAAAAAAGACCAATTGAAGTGGAGGGTTTCTTCAAACAACAAGGAGCTGGGTCAACTATTCAATCAAATGATATTGAGCATCTTTCCCATCTCTTCTCGAGAAACAAGTGTGGTATTTCTTTGCTGCAAAATTGTATTCAATTTCATATGTGGCAATTCCGCCAAGATCTCTTCGTTAGTTGGAAGAAGAATCCGCACGAATCAGATTTCTTTAGGAAGGTGTCGAGAGAGAATTGGATTTGCTTAGACAATGTGTGGTTGATAAACAAGGATCGGTTTTTTCGCTTGTTTAGCAAGGTATGGAATGTATCGTCAAATATGCAATATGATTCCACAAGATCTAATTTCGTTCAAGTAAGGGATTCTAGCCAATTGAAAGGATCTTTTGATCAATCCATAGATCATTTCGATTCCATTCGTAATAAGGATTCGGAATATCACACATGGATCAATCAAAGAGAGATTCAAAAAGAAGGGTCGATTCTTTGGGATCCTTCCTTTCTTCAAACGGAAGGAGCAGAGATAGAATCAGACCGATTCCCGAAAAGCCTTTCTGGAGATTCCTCAATGTCCCGGCTATTCACGGAACGTGAGAAGCAGATGAATAATCATCCGCTTCCGGAAGAAATCGAAGAATTTCTTGGGAATCCTACAAGATCAATTCGTTCTTTTTTCTCTGACAGATGGTCAGAACTTCATCTGGGTTCGAATCCTACTAAGAGGTCCACCAGAGATCAGAAATTATTGAAGAAACAACAAGATCTTTCTTTTGTCCCATCCCGGCGATCGGAAAAAAAAGAAATCATTGATATATTCAAGATAATTGCGTATTTACAAAATACCGTCACAATTCATCCTATTGCATCAAATCCGGGATGTGATAGGGTTCCGAAGGATGAACCGGATATGGGCAGTTCCAACAAGATTTCATTCTTGAACCAAAATCCATTTTTTGATTTATTTCATCTATTCCATGACCGGAAGAGGGGAGGATACGTGGGGCGCCACGATTTTGAATCAGAAGAGAGATTTCAAGGAGTGGCAGATCTATTCACTCTATCAATAACCGAGCCGGATCTGGTGTATCATAAGGGTTTTGCCTTTTCTATTGATTCCTGCGGATTGGATCAAAAAAAATTCTTGAACGAGGTATTCAACTCCAGGGATGAATCGACAAAGAAATCTTTATTGGTTCTACCTCCTATGTTTTCTGAAGAAAATGAATCTTTTTATCGAAGGATCAGAAAAAAAGGGGTCCAGATCTCCTGCGGGAATGCTTTGGAAGATCCAAAACCAAAAAGAGTGGTATTTGCTATCAACACCATACTGAAGGCATTCAATCAACATAGATTGATCCAAAATCTGATTCCAATCCAATATAGCATCCATGGGTACATAAGAAATGTATCAAATCGATTCTTTTTAATGAATAGATCCGATTGCAACTTCGAATACGGAATTCAAAGGGATCAAATAGGAAATGATACTCTGAATCAGAGAACTCAAAGGAAATTTACGATCAACCAACATTTATCGAATTTGAAAAAGAGTCATAAGAAATGGTTCGATCCTCTTATTTCTCGAAGCGAGAGATCCATGAATCGGGATCCTGATGCATATAGATACAAATGGTCCAATGGGAGCAAGAGTTTCCAGGAGGATTTGGAACATTTCGTTTCTGAGCAGAAGAGCCGTTTTCAAGTAGTCTTCGATCGATTAGGTATTAATCAATATTTGATTGATTGGTCTGAGGTTATCGAAAAAATTGATTGGTATTGGTATTGGTCGGAATTTTTCGACAAAAAAGATCCTTCTAAGTCACTTCGTTTCCTTTTGTCGAAGTTACTTCCCCTTTTGTCCTATTTGTCCAATTTGTCCAAGTCGCTTCTTTTCTTTTTGTTTAGGTCACTTCCTTTTTTCTTTGTGAGTATCGGGAATAGCCCCATTCATAGGTCCGAGATCCACATCTATGAGTTGAAGGGTCCAACTGATCAACGCTTCAATCAGTTGTTAGAATCAATAGGTCTTCAAATCGTTCATTTGAATAAATTGAAACCCTTCTTATTGGATGATCATGATACTTCCCAAAAATCGAAATTCTTGATCAATGGAGGAAGAGTATCACCGTTTTTGTTCAATAAGATACCGAAGTGGATGATTGACTCATTCCATACTAGAAAAAATCGCAGGAAATCTTTTGAGAAGACCGATTCCTATTTCTCAATGATATCCCACGATCGAGACAATTGGCTGAATCCCGTGAAACCATTTCATAGAAGTTCATTGATATCCTCTTTTTATAAAGCAAATCGACTTCGATTCTTGAATAATCCACATCACTTCTGGTTCTATTGTAACAAAGGATTCCCTTTTTATGTGGAAAGGACCCCTATCAATAATTATGATCTTACGTATGGACAATTCCTCAATATCTTTTTCATTCGCAACAAAATATTTTCTTTGCACGTCGGTAAAAAAAAAGATGTTTTTTTGGAAAAAGATACTATTTCACCGATCGAGTCACAGGTATCTAAGATATGCATACCTAAGAATTTTCCGCCGAGTGGTGCCGAACCGGATAACTTGGACAAATCTTTTCATTTTCCAATTCGATCCGCTCCATTCGTTCGTAGAGCTCTTTACTCGATCGCAGACATTTTTGGAACACCTCTAAGAGAGGGACAATTAGTCAATTTTGAAAGAATTTATTGTCAAGCTCTTTCAGATATGAATCCATCTGATTCAGAAGGGAAGAACTTGCATCAGTTTCTCAATTTCAATTCAAAGATGGGTTTGATTGACTCTGAGAAATATTTATTACCATCCGAAAAGAGGAAAAAACGGAGTCTTTATCTAAATAAATGCGTTGAGGAAGGGCAGATGTATAGAACCTATAGTGCTTTTTCAACTCTCTCAAATATGTTTCAAACATATATGCCATGGTTCTTTACTTCGACAGGGTACAAATATCTCAATTTCATTCTTTTAGATACTTTCAAAAAAGTATATAATTCAGACCTATTGAGGATAGCGATACTAAGTAGCAGTCAAAAATTGTTATCCCTTTTTGAAGATATTATAGATAGATTAGATATAGATATATCATGGCCAATTCTTCAGAACAAATTGCGGGAGATTCTTCTTCCACAAAGGAATCTGATAAGCGAGATTTCGAGTAAGTGTTTACATAATCTTCTTCTGTCCGAAGAAATGCTTCGTCGAGATAATGAGTCACCCGTTTCATTGATATGGGAATTTCCGGGATCACCAAATGTTCGGGAGTTGCTCTATTCAATCCTTTTCCTTCTTCTTGTTGCTGGATATATCGTTCGTAGACATCTTCTCGTTGTTTCCCGAGCCTCTAGGGAGTTACAGACAGAGTTGGAAAAGATCAAATCTTTGATGATTCCATCATACATGATTGAGTTGCGAAAACTTCTGGATAGGTATCCTACATCTGAACTGAATTCTTTCTGGTTAAAGAATCTCTTTCTAGCTGCTTTAGGATATTTTCTAGAAGAAATACGGGCTTTTGGCGGCAAGATGCTATCGGGTGGTGGTCCCGCTTATGGGGTCAAATCAATACCTTCTAAGAAGAAATATTGGAATATCAATCTCATTGATATCATCGATTTCCTAAGTATCATACCCAATCCCATCAATCGAATCACTTTTTCGAGAAATACGAGACATCTAAGTCGTACAAGTAAAGAGATCTATTCATTACTAAGAAAAAGAAAAAATGTGAACAGTGGTTGGATTGATGATAAGATCGAATCCTGGGTCGCGAATACTGATTCGATTGATGATGCCGAAAGAGAATTCTTGGTTCAGTTCTCCATCTTAAGGAAAGAAAAAAGGATTGATAAAATTCTATGGAGTCTGACTGATAGTGATCATTTATCAAAGAATGGTTCTAGTTATCAAATGATTGAACAACCAGGATCGGTTTACTTACGATACTTAGTTGACATTCATAAAAAGTATCTAATGAATTATGAGTTTCATAGACCCTCTTTAGCAGAAAGACGAGTATTCCTTGCGCATTATCAGACAATCACTTATTCACAAACCTCGTTTGGGGCTAATAGTTTTCATTTCCCATCTCATGGAAAACCCTTTTCACTCCGCTTAGGCCTATCCCCCTCTAGGGGTATTTTAGTGATAGGTTCTATAGGAACTGGACGATCCTATTTGGTCAAATACCTAGCGACAAACTCCTATCTTCCTTTCATTACAGTAGTTCCGAACAAGTTCCTGGATGAAAGGCCTCAATTTTTTGAGGATATTTATGATGATAGTGATGGTGAGGATATTTTTGATAATAGTGGTGCTCATCATACTCATCATAGTGAGGATATTGAGGATATTGATGATAGTGAGGATAGTGAGGATATTGATATTGATGGGGAGCTGCTAACTATGACGAATGAGGAGGTGGATATGGTAGACCGCTTTTATATCACCTTTCAACTCGAATTAGCAAAAGCAATGTCTCCTTGCATACTATGGATTCCAAACATTCATGATCTGTCTCTGGATGCGTCGAATTACTTATCCCTCGGTCTATTAGTGAACCATCTCTCCAGGGATTGTGAAAGATCCTCCAATAGCAATATTCTTGTTATTGCGTCGACTCATATTCCCAAAAAAGTGGATCCCGGTCTAATAGCTGCGAATAAATTCAATACGTGCATTAAGATACGAAGGCTTCTTATTCCACAACAACGAAAGCACTTTTTCACTCTTTCATATACTCGGGGATTTCCTTTGGAAAAGAAAATCTTCCATACGAATGCTAGTGGATTCGGGTCCATAACCATGGGTTCCGATGTACGAGATCTTGTATCACTTACCAATGAGGCCCTATCAATTAGTATTACACAGAAGAAATCCATTATAGACACTAATACAATTCGATCCGCTCTTCATAGAAAAACTTGGGATTTGCGATCCCAGGTAAGCTCGGTTCAGGATCATGAGATCCTTTTCTATCAGATAGGAAGGGCTGTTGCACAAACAGTACTTCTAAGTAATTGCCCCATAGATCCTATATCTATCTATATGAAGAAATCATCTATGGAAGGGGATTCTTATGTGTACAAATTGTACTTCGAGCTTGGAACGAGCATGAAGAGATTAACGATACTTCTTTATCTTTTGAGTTGTTCTGCCGGATCGGTCGCTCAAGATCTTTGGTCTCCACCCGGACCCGATGAAAAAAATTGGGTC